CAAATTCGATAAATGTTGGTTGATTGTATATTTCATTATAGTTCTATGATTCAGAGTATCATTTCCTATTTGATCCCTTTGAATTCCATATTCGAAGTTGCGATCGGATCTATTCATTAAAAAGAATTGATTCGATACATTTCTTATGTACCCACGGGTGCTATATTGGATTTGAATCAGATTTTGGATCAATCTATATTGATTGACTGCCTTCATTATGTTGTTGCTAGCAAATACCACTATTTTTGGTTTTGGATCTTCCAAAGCATTCCCGCAGGAGATCCGGACCAATTTTTTTCTGATCCTCCGATAAAAAGATTCATTCTCTTCATAAAAAATAGGAGGTAGAACCAATAAAGATTTCTTTTTCGATTCATCCCTGGAGTTGAATACCTCATTCAAGAAATCCAATCTGTAGGAATCAATAGAAAAGGCAAATCCCTTATGATACACCAGATCCGGCTCGGTTATTGATAGAGTTAATAGATCTGCCATTTCTTGAAATCTCTCTTCTGATTCAAAATCGTGGTGCAACGTGTATCCTCCCCTGTTCTGGTCATGGAATAGATGAAATAAATCAAAAAATGAATTTTGGTTCAAGAATGAAATCTTATTGGAACTGTCCATATCCGGTTCATCCTTCGGAACCATATCACATCCCGGATCTGATGAAATAGGATGAATTGAGACGGTATTTTGTAAATACGTAATTATCTTGAATATATCAACCATTTCTTTATTTTCCGATCTCCTGGAAGGGACAAAAGAAAAATCTTGTTGTTTCTTCAACCATTTCTGATCTCTAGTGGACCCCTCAGTAGGATTCGAACCCAGATGAAGTTCTGACCATCTGTCAGAGAAAAAAGAACGAATTGATCTTGTAGGATTCCCAAGAAATTCTTCGATTTCTTCCGGAAGCAGATGATTATTCATCTGCGTCTCACGTTCCGTGAATAGCCGGGACATTGAGGAATCCCCAGAAAGGCATTTCGGGAATCGGTCTGATTCTATCTCTGTTCGTTCCGTTTGAAGAAAGGAAGGATCCCAAAGAATCGATCTTTCTTTTAGTTGTTGAATCTCTCTTTGATGGATCAATGTGTGATATTCCGAATCCTCATTACTAATGGAATCAAAATGATCTCTGGATTGATCAGAAGATCCTTTCAATTGGCTAGAATCCGTTACTTGAACGAAAATAGATCTTGTGGAATCATATTGCATATTTGACGATACATTCCGTACCTTGCTAAAAAACCGAGCCTTGTTTACCAACCACACATTGTCTAACCAAATACAATTCTCTCTCGATACGTTCCTCAAAAAATCCGATTCGTGCGGATTCTTCCCCCAACTAACGAAGAGATCTTGGCGGAATTGCCACATATGAAATTGAGCACAATTTTGCAAAGAAATACCCCACTTGTTTCTCGAGAGGAGATGGGAAACATGCTCAATATCATTTGATTGAATAGTTGACCCAGCTCCTTGTTGTTTGAAGAAACCCTCCGCTTCAATTGGTCTTTTTTCACGAAAAGCAGACATGAGATAACAAATCCAGTGTTTCACTAAGATTTCGAATAGCTGTCCCGAATTCAAGTTAATTATGTTTCGCTTCTTCCTCGGAGAAAGACGATCAAACAATTCCCAATCATGGTCCTTGCGGATCGGATCATCCGTATAGGATACAAAAGGAGACTCCAGATATTTGATATCTTTCTCTTTGAATGAGATCTCAATTCCAGCTACGGTTTCATTAGATATCTTACAACTATAATCCCTCTTTTTTCCGATCCGGTTCCTCCACCACCGCGAACCCCAGTTAGATTCAGGCATGATACACTTTTTAGTTATTGGGAGAACCCAAGTACTCTCTTTCGGATCCATGAAACAACTCTCAGAGATCTTTTTTCCTTTTGGAAGATACAGGAGCGAAACAATCAACCTATTGATATTGGAAGACCCAAAAGATTCTTCCAATGTATCATTTCTGGGTCCAATGGAATTCATAGGTATAGGAAGAAGCCCCATCAAATAGAGATTTTTTCTTTCGACCATATTTCGATTGTTAATACGATATATAAGGACCGCTACTGCAAGCAGTACTACACCTTTGATCGTGAAATATCGATTGCTTGTTGAACCCCGTGAATCGCGTGAAAGTAGGATACTCAAAATTCGGGGGTCAAAGAGTTTCATAAAACGTTCTTGGTGGAAAAAAATGTGAGTGAAAGATCCCACGGAATCGAATTTGGTCCACGAATCTAAGAAATAGTGAGAATTCTTGATCTCTCTCAATATCTCTCTCAATTCGAAGATCCAGGATTTTAATGGATGTCGTTTCACTGCTTCCTGCTTCATTGATTCCTCCTAAGGATTTCATTTCAATTGGAATTTGGTTATTCACGATGTACGACGATCCCCGTTACGCATCCATGGCTGAATGGTTAAAGCGCCCAACTCATAATTGGCAAATTCGTAGGTTCAATTCCTGCTGGATGCA